TTTGTGAATAAGTGATTGTATGATAATGAGCAAGGAATATCCGTCTTTCTGCTAAACAGGATCTATTTAACTCATAATTCATTAGATACTTTTTATGAATGTCAACTAAGTATCGTAAGTAAATGGATCCCGGTTGTTCAATCATTTGATAACCAGAGTCATTTTTGGATAAATGATCACTATGGGTCAGACTCAATAGAATTTGATCAATCCTCTTTTCTGTCGTTAAGGTGGAGAACTGAACCAAGAATTCTCTTTCTTCATCATCAATCGAATCATTGTTCGCGACCCAGGATTCTATTCTATCATCAATCCAATCACCGTTCACGTTTTTTCTTTTTCTTATCAATGAATAGAGCCCTTTACTTGTACGACTTAGATGTCTCGTATTTCTCGAAAAAGTGATTCGATTGATGGGATTTGGTATGATACTTATGAGATCGATGGGATTGATATTCAAATATTTATTCTTAGAACGTATTGATTTGACCCCATAAGCGGGACCCCCACCCCATAGCATGTTGCCACCAGAAGCAGAACCCCGTATTTCTTCCAGAGAATCTCCTAATTGTTCCAGAGCAACTAGAAAGAGATTCTTTAACCAGAAAGAATTCAGTTCAGATGTAGGATACCTATCCAGAAGTTTTCGCAACTCAATCATGTATGATGGAATCATCAAAGACTTGATCTTTTCTAACTCTGTCTGTAACTCACTAGAGGCTCGGGAAACAAAGAGAAGATGTATACGAACGAGATATCCAGCAACAAGAAGAAGGAAGAGGATTGAATAGAGGAACTCCCAAGCATTTTTTGCTCTCAGATGTGCCCATATGAATGGAACGAGTGACTCATTATTTCGATGAATCATTTCTTCGGACAGAGGAAGATTCTGTAAACATTTACTCGAAATCTCACTTATCCGAGTCCATTGTGGAAGAATCGTCTGAGGAATTGGCCATGATATATCCGATCCATGCATAATATCATGAAAAATGGATACAAATTTTTGACTGCTACTTAGTATCGGCAATGGGTCTGAAAGAGTATCTAAAAAGGTGAAATTTAGATATTTGCACCCTGTCGAAGTAAGGAACCATGGCATATATGTTTGGAACAGATCCCATTTTGAGAGATTTGAAAAAGCATTATCTCGTTGAAAGGTTCTATACATCTGCCCTTTCTCAACGCATTTCTTTAGACAAAGACTCTGTTTTTTCCTCTTTCCGGATGGTAAATCTTTCTCAGAACATGGAGTGTGAATCAAACTCATGTTTGAGTTGAAACCAAGATACTGATACAAGTTCTTCCCTTCTGAATCAGATAGATTCATATCTGAAAGAGGCTGACAATAAGTTCTTTCCAAATTGACTATTTGTTCCTCTGTTAGAGGTGTTGCAGAAATGTCTGCGATCGAGTAAATAGCTCTACGAACGAATGGATCGGATCGAATTGGAAAATGGAAAGATTTGTACAAGTTATACGTTTCGTTACCACTTTGTGGAAAATCGTTAGGTATGAATATGTCAGATACCTGTGACTCAATTGGTGAAATAGTCTCTCTCTCCAAAGAAATATGTTTTTTTTTATCGACGCACAAAGAAAATATCTTGTTGCGAATGAACAAGATATTGAGGAATTGTCCATATGTAAGATCATAATTATTGATACGGGGCTTTTCCACATAAAAGGGAAATCTTTTGTTATAATAGAACCAGAAGTGATGTGGATCATTCAAGAATCGAAGTCGATTTGCTTTATAAAAAGAAGATATCAATGAACTTCTATGAAATGGTTTCACGGGATTCAGCCAATTGTCTCGATCCTGGGATATTATTGAGAAATAGGAATCCGCAAAGGATTTCCTGCGATTATTTCTAGTATGGAATGAGTCAATCATCCACTTTGGTATCTTTTTGAACAAAAACGGTAATATTGTTTCTCCATTGATCAAGAATTTCGGTCTTTGGGAATTATCATGATCATCCAATAAGAAGGGTTTCAATTTATTCAATTGAACGATTTGAACACCTATTGATTCTAACAACTGATTGCGGAGTTGCGGACCTATCAATTCATAGATGTGGATCTCGGACCTATGAATGGGGATATTCCCGATACTCACAAAGAAAAAGGGAAGTGACTTGGACAAAAAGGGAAGTGACTTGGACAAAAAGGGGAGTGACTTGGACAAAAAGGGGAGTGACTTGGACAAAAAGGGGAGTGACTTGGACAAAAAGAGAGGTGACTTGGACAAATCTTCTTTATCGATAGCCTCGGACCAATCAATCGAATATTGATTAATACGTAATCGATCGAACACTACTTGAAAACAGTTCTTCTCTTCAGAAATGAAATGTTCCAAATGTTCCTGGAGATTCTTGCTCCCATTGGACAATTTATATCTATATGCATCAGGATCCCGATTGATGGATCTCTCGGTTCGAGAAATAAGAGGATCAAACCATTTCTTCTGACTCTTTTTAAAATTCGATAAATGTTGGTTGATCGTATATTTCATTATAGTTATATGATTCAGAGTATCATTTCCTATTTGTTGATCCCTTTGAATTCCATATTCGAGGTTGCGATCGGATCTATTCATTAAAAAGAATCGATTCGATACATTTCTTATGTACCTACGAGTGCTATATTGGATTTGAATCAGATTTCGGATCAATCTATATTGATTGACTGCCTCCATTATGTTGTTGCTAGCAAATACCGCAGTTTTTCGTTTTGGATCTTCCAAATCATTCCCGCAGTAGATCCGGACCGATTCTTTTCTGATCCTTCGATAAAAAGATTCATTCTCTTCATAAAAAAGAGGAGGTAGAATCCAAAAAAAATTCTTTTTCGATTCATCTCTGGGGTTGAATACCTTATTCAAGAATTTTTTTTGATCTCCTAACCCGTAGGAATCAATAGAAAAGGCAAATCCCCTATGATACACCAGATCCGGCCCGGTTATTGATAGAGTGAATAGATCTGCCATTTCTTGAAATCTCTCTTCTGAGTCAAAATCGTGGTGTAACGTGTATCCCCCTTTGTTCCGGTCATGGAATAGATGAAATAAATCCAAAAATGGATTTTTTTTCAAGAATGAAATCTTATTGGAACTGTCCATATCTGGTTCATCCTTCGGAACCATACCAGATCCCGGATCTGAGGAAATAGGATGAATTGAGACGATATTTTGTAAATACGTAATTATCTTGAATATGTCAACCATTTCTTTATTTTCCGATCGCCTGGAAGGAACAAAAGAAAGATCTTGTTTTTTCTTCAACAATTTCTGATCCCTAGTGGACCTCTCAATAGGATTCGAACCCAGATGAAGTTCTGACCATCTGTCAGAGAAAAAAGAACGAATTGATCTTGTAGGATTCCCAAGAAAATCTTCGATTTCTTCCGGAAGCAGATGATTATTCATCTGCTTCTCACCTTTCGTGAATAGCCGGGACATTGAGGAAGATCCAAAAAGGCATTTCGGGGATCGATCTGATTCTATCTCTGTTCCTTCCGTTTGAAGAAAGGAAGGATCCCAAAGAATCGATCTTTCTCTTACTTTTAGTTGCTGAATCTCTCTTTGATCGATCAATGTGTGATATTCGGGATCCTCATTTCTAATGGAATCGAAATGATCTCTGGATTGATCAGAAGATCCTTTCAATTGGCTAGAATCCGTTACTTGAACGAAAATGGATCTTGTGGAATCATATTGAATATTTGACAATACATTCCGTACTTTGCTAAAAAACCGATCCTTGTTTACCAACCACACATTGTCTAACCAAATCCAATTATCTCTCGATACGTTCCTCAAAAAATCCGATTCGTGCTGATTCTTTCCCCAACTAACGAAGAGACCTTGGCGGAATTGCCACATATGATATTGAGCACAATTTTGCAAAGAAATACCCCACTTGTTTCTCGAGAAGAGATGGGAAACACGCCCAATATCATTTGATTGAATAGTTGCCTCAGCTCCTTGTTGTTTGAAGAAACCCCACCCTTCAATTGGTCTTTTTTCACGAAAAGCAGACATGAGATAACAAATCAAGTCTTTCCCTAAGACTTCGAATAGCTGTCCCAAATTCAAGTTGATTATGTTTCGCTTCTTCCTCGGAGAAAGACGATCAAACAATTCCCAATCATGGCCCTTGCGGGTCGGATCATCCGTATACGTATAGGATACAAAAAGAAACTCCAGATATTTGCTATCTTTCTCTTTGAATGAGATCTCAATTCCAGCTACGGTTTCATTAGATACCTTACAACTAGAATCCCTCTTTTTCCCGATCCGGTTCCTCCACCACCGCGAACCCCGGTTAGATTCGGGCATGATAGACTTTTTATTTATTGGGAGAACCCAAGTACTCTCTTGCGGATCCATGAAGCAACTCTCAGAAATGTTTTTCCCTTTTTGAAGATACAGGAGCGAAACAATCAACCTATTGATATTGGAAGACCGAAAAGATTCTTCCAATGTCCCATTTCTGGGTCCAATGGAATTCATAGGTATAGGAAGAAGCCCCATCAAATAGAGATTTTTTCTTTCAGCCATCTTTCGATTGTTAATACGAGATATAAGGACCGCTACTACAAGCAGTACTACACCTTTGATCGTGAAATATCGATTGCTTCTTGAACCCTGTGAATCACGTGAAAGTAGGATACTCCAAATTCGGGGGTCAAAGAGTTTCATAAAACGTTCTTGGTGGAAAAAAATGTGAGTGAAAGATCCCACTGCATCGAATTTGATCCATGAATCTAAGAAATAGTGAGAATTCTTGATCTCTCTCAATTCGAAGATCCAGGATTTGAATTGATGTCCTTTCATTGATTCCTCCTAAGGATTTCATTTCAATTGAAATTTGGTTATTCGCGAATCCCTGTTAAGCATCCATGGCTGAATGGTTAAAGCGCCCAACTCATAATTGGCAAATTCGTAGGTTCAATTCCTGCTGGATGCACGCCAATGGGAACGTCCAATAAGTCTA